CTTAACATTGCTATCACAAGAGTTGAAAAACCGTATGGACAACCTAATATTCTTGCAGAATTTATAGCCGAACAATTAAAGAATAGAGTTTCGTTTCGAAAGGCAATGAAAAAAGCTATTGAATTAACTGAAAAAGCAGATACAAAGGGAATTCAAGTACAAATTGCAGGGCGTATCGACGGAAAGGAAATAGCACGTGTCGAATGGATCAGAGAAGGTAGGGTTCCCCTACAAACCATTCGAGCCAAAATTGATTATTGTTCCTATACAGTTCGAACTATCTATGGGGCATTAGGAATCAAAATTTGGATATTTGCAGACGAGGAATAATGGGCCTTTCGTTGTCTTTCTGTTCCATCCATCCGGCAATTGAATAAAAAATCACAAACTCGTTCATTTTTTTCCGTTCAATCAAAAAAATGATAATTTTTTCGAATTCTTAATTCTATAGGGTTGAATAACAATTCGATTGACTCCATCTCCATATAATTGCTATGCTTAGTGTGTGACTCGTTGGTTTTTTATTTAGAGTTAGGTTAGGATTAAAAAACAAAGGGCCATCCCCTAGTATGAACTAATAACTATATAACTAATAACCAGCTCATTGCTTCGTATTATCTGGATCCAAGGAACCAGTCGCTATATGATGTATTGATCATATTGTTGTAGCAACTGAAGCATTTTTTTTTACATAAAAGAAAAATCAATCTATAAGGTTGTGAAGCAAAAACAAAGGGATATGGATAAATGGAGGGGTGAGAGAAAGAAAGAAAAAGAATAGCAATGATATATGATTCCAATATGTATGGTCTATGAACTATCTTATAAAAGGCAATGTAATAAAGCATTAATGTATTCGTCCATAATTAATAATTAGATTCGATGAATATGAATACAATTTATACGAAAAATCAAAAAGAATAAAGAGCGCCGAGTCAATAAAGACTGAGAAGATTGATTCAGGAACAAATTTTATTAGGAGCTCCATTGCAGAGTTCGGGCCTAGTCATTAATCGAGAAGCGATGGGAACGACAGAACCTGTGACTGAGGAAGATTCCCTTGAAAACGAATCCTAATGATTCATTGGGTGGGATGGCGGAACGAGCCAAGAACCAATTCATTTATTCTGATAGGTCATGGAACGCCCCTACGAATGAAAGGGATGTTGAAAGAGCAAATATTCGCCCGCGAAAGCCTTACTGGATTGCTAAGTTTTGGGCAATTCAATCAAAATAAATAAAATAAAGGTCAAAATAAATGAAGATTCATTAATTATAAAATGGAATTTATCATTTTATTTTATTCCTACGTGTACGTGACAGATTATATCTCAAAAAATTCCATGATTCATTATTCATTCAATTCAAAATATATACAATATTATTTAATCGTTTCATTCGCGAGGAGCTGGATGAGAAGAAACTCTCATGTCCAGTTCTGCAGTAGAGATGGCATTGAGAAACAACCATCAACTATAACCCCAAAAGAACCAGATTTCGTAAACAACATAGAGGAAGAATGAAGGGAATATCTTATCGAGGCAATCGAATTTGTTTCGGCGGATACGCCCTTCAGGCACTTGAACCCGCTTGGATCACATCTAGACAAATAGAAGCGGGGCGACGAGCCATGGCACGATATGCGCGTCGTGGTGGAAAAATATGGGTACGTATATTTCCAGACAAACCTGTTACAGTAAGGCCTACCGAAACACGTATGGGTTCGGGGAAAGGATCTCCCGAATATTGGGTATCCGTCGTTAAACCGGGTCGAATACTTTATGAAATGGGTGGAGTATCAGAAATTGTAGCCAGAGAAGCTATTTCTATAGCTGCGTCCAAAATGCCTATACGAACTCAATTCGTTATTGCGGGATAGGGATATGGAACGAAAGGAAAGGGGCCTTGTGATGAAAAAACCGCAGTTTTTTTATTTCTGGACAAACAATCTTTCTTCTTTTTTTCTTCGCCCTTTAGTTAGTTAGCATTGAAAGAAAAAAGAGAAAAATAATAAGAATGATATGATTCAACCTCAGACCTATTTAAATGTAGCGGACAACAGCGGGGCTAGAGAATTAATGTGTATTCGAATCATAGGAGCTAGTAATCGCCGATATGCTCATATTGGTGACGTTATTGTTGCTGTAATCAAAGAAGCAGTTCCCAATATGCCTCTACAAAGATCAGAAGTGATCAGAGCTGTAATTGTACGTACATGTAAAGAACTCAAACGTGACAATGGTATGATAATACAATATGATGACAATGCAGCAGTTGTCATTGATCAAGAAGGAAATCCCAAAGGAACTCGAGTTTTTGGTGCGATCGCTCGGGAATTGAGACAGTTGAATTTTACTAAAATAGTCTCATTAGCTCCTGAGGTATTATAAATAGATTCTAAATAAATACTAATAGATGAAAACATAATAAAACATAAAAAAAGGGAGGTTCATAGTAAGATATCTGAACTGAATTAGATTCCATTAATTAGTAGAATGCATTAGTAGATTGTTTCTCACGCATATACCTTTAATAATTCATGAAAAAAAAAGAGTAGAGCATGCTGATTATATAAAAACCCGGAGGCACCAGTTCATCATGGGTAGGGACACTATTGCCGAAATAATAACTTCTATACGAAATGCTGACATGGATAAAAAAGGAACGGTTCGAATAGCATCTACAAATATCACTGAAAACATTGTTAAAATACTTCTACGCGAAGGCTTTATCGAAAATGTGAGAAAACATCGAGTAAGCAAGAAATATTTCTTGGTTTCAACTCTGCGACATAGAAGGAATAGAAAAGGGCCATATAGAACTGTTTTAAAACGTATCAGCCGACCCGGCCTACGAATCTATTCCAACCATCAACGAATTCCTAGGATTTTAGGAGGAATGGGTATTGTAATTCTTTCGACTTCTCGAGGTATAATGACAGACCGAGAGGCTCGACTAGAAGGAATCGGGGGAGAAATTTTGTTATATATATGGTGATCTTTATGATCTACGAATTGCATCCGTAGGAAAACTTCCTATTTTTTTTTTGAAAAAAGAGGAAGGGTTGTCTAATATCACTCCTACTCCATGAGTTGATAATTAAAGGGGTTACCTGGAATGAAAGAACAAAAATGGATTCATGAAGGTTTAATTACTGAATCACTTTCCAATGGTATGTTTCGGGTTCGTAGTGACTTTTCAACATTCCTCTCGTTCGGATACAATCGGAGGTTAAAAATTTCAAGAGACTTATTTTCTTTTCTTCGAAGGAGTCGATTCAAAATTAAAATAAAATTAAGGAGAAACAAATATGAAAATTAGGGCGTCCGTTCGTAAAATTTGTGAAAAATGTCGACTGATCCGCAGGCGGGGACGAATTATAGTAATTTGTTTCAACCCGAGGCATAAACAGAGACAGGGATAAATTTTTGATTAAAAGAGACTCTCCAAAGGACTCAATACACAAACAAATAAAGGACCCATTTTGACATGAAAATAAAATATACGTATATTTCTGACTCATATTTAGGAGATGATAAAATATGACAAAAACCATAACAAGAATTGGCTCACGTAAGAGTGGGCGCATTAGTTCACGTAAGACTGGACGTCGAATACCAAAAGGGATTATTCATGTTCAAGCAAGTTTCAACAATACCATTGTAACAATCACAGATATACGGGGTCGGGTTGTTTCTTGGTCCTCCGCCGGTACTTGCGGCTTCAAGGGCACAAGAAGAGGGACGCCGTTTGCTGCCCAAACCGCAGCCGCAAACGCTATTCGTACAGTAGTAGATCAGGGTATGCAACGAGCAGAAGTTATGATAAAGGGTCCTGGTCTTGGAAGAGATGCAGCACTACGAGCCATTCGTAGAAGTGGTATACTATTAAGTTTTGTCAGAGACGTAACCCCTATGCCACATAATGGGTGTAGGCCCCCTAAAAAAAGGCGTATATAGAAATAAGAATTGAGAATTGAACGAATTTCAAGAGAAAGAAATGATTAAATGATCGGATCCAATAATATGACTATGTTTCGAGAAGAAGTAGCAGTATCTACTCGGACACTACAGTGGAAGTGTGTTGAATCAAGAGAAGACAGTAAGCGTTTTTATTATGGACGTTTTATTCTGTCTCCGCTTATGAAAGGTCAAGCTGATACAATAGGCATTGCGATGCGAAGGGCTTTGCTTGGAGAAATAGAAGGAACATGTATTACACGCGCAAAATCTGAAAAGATACCACATGAATATTCTACCATAGAAGGTATTGAAGAATCCGTACATGAAATTTTAATGAATTTGAAAGAAATTGTATTGAAAAGTAATCTGTATGGAACTCGCGACGCATCTATTTGCGTCAAGGGTCCTGGATATGTAACTGCTCAAGACATCATCTCACCACCTTCTGTGGAAATCGTTGATACTACACAGCATATAGCTAGCCTGACGGAACCAATTGATTTTTGTATTGGATTACAAATCGAGAGTAATCGAGGATATCGTATGAAAACACCAAATAACGCTGAAGAAGGAAGTTATCCAATAAATGCTGTATTCATGCCTGTTCGAAATGCAAATCATAGTATTCATTCTTATAGTAATGGGAATGAAAAACAAGAGATACTTTTTCTCGAAATATGGACGAATGGAAGTTTAACTCCTAAAGAAGCACTTTACGAAGCCTCCCGTAATTTGATTGATTTATTTATTCCGTTTCTACATGCAGAAGAACAAGATAAAAATGTAGAGGACAATCAAAATAGGGTTACTTTACCCTTTTTCACTTTTCATGATGGATTGGATAAACTAAGAAAACAAAAAGAAATCGAATTGAAATGTTTTTTTATTGACCAATTAGAATTGCCTTCGAGGACCTATAATTGCCTCAAAAGGTCCAATATACATACATTATTAGACCTTTTGAATAAGAGTCAAGAAGATCTTATGAAAATTGAACATTTTCGCATAGAAGATGTAAAACAGATATTGGTCATTATA